TGGTTGGTGTATTAGAATATTTAGTGCCGGGTGTTTTTCATAAATTTTTGGTAGAGATTTTTAGGTGTTTAATTGAGAGGCAAAAAAGTAAAATTGGTATATATATATATATATATATATATATAATGGGATGCCAATTCATATTTCAACTCGTTGGTTTATACGTTCTTGAGTCCTTTTTGGTTTCGGGGTTTGACAAGAATAACAGGATTTCCTGGGCGTAGGGGGGTAGGGGGGTTTGTCGCGCAAAAACCAAAAGAGGGGCACTATGTAAGGATAAGTTGAACAAGAGATGAGTATGTTATGCACTTGATTAAGTAATATGTAATTCTTAAATTATGTCTTATAATAATTAATATTTATTATCACATACAAGAGAAATGTTCCACCTTAAATTAACATTTGAGCCTGCACTCTGAAATGCAAGATGAAAAGAAACCAAAAAAAAAATACGTTATGCATATAAAAGAACGCTCGGCATGGTGGGTAACGAGACATATGTACTACACCAATAATCAGATGCCAGTATAATTATCTTAAAGGGGATAATACAGTTATGTTCCTGAAATAGGAACCAGATGCCAGTAATAGTTCATATTGTGCGACCCCCACGATTTTTGTCCCTGATTCTATCATTCATGATGTACCTTTATATAACACGGTTGGTGGTCTCTTACTACATTAAAATGTTTTATATAAACCTTAGTTGATCAGTTCAAGGAAAAATTTGAGGACAAATTTTTTGGGATTAATATATTACCCTGGTTAAAATATTGGGTTTGTGAGTCTTATTATTATGCTTTATGTATACCTTAATATTTAGTACTTGCTTTGTGGTTAAAATAATGAGCTGGTGATAATACATAGATGTATTTATACATTAATGTAAAATTAGGCATATAATATATTAGACCATAAGGGGGGCGGTTCGTCCCAGAAAATAGTTTAGTTTAGAATTCTGGCTTTGGGAGTCAGCGGTGGGAGTTAAAATCTCCCTTTTCTGGGCGCTAGGGAGGAATTTAACCTCCGGTCTTCGGATTACAAGACCGATGCTTTTATACTAAGCTACTAGGGCAAGCTCATTCTAGTGCTTTATTTTCTAACCATCCTGCTAGTGGAATAAAGACTAGGAATAGGGCAAAGTACAAGACAGATGCGACTTGGCCAATAATAATGAACGGGTGTTCTACTGGTATGCCCCCAATTCATGTTAGAATTATTATGTCTGCTACTAGGGTTCAGAATAAGAATTGGGTGAGTGGGCGGAATGTTAGTCCTCGTTGTTTTGAAGTGTGTAGAAGTGGCACCACTATTAGTACTAGAATAGAGAATAGTAATGCAAGGACTCCTCCGAGCTTGTTAGGGATGGATCGCAGGATGGCGTAGGCAAATAGGAAATATCATTCTGGCTTGATGTGTGGAGGAGTAACTAGTGGATTGGCGGGGGTAAAGTTTTCTGGGTCCCCTAAGAGGTTGGGGGAAAATAATGCTAGAAGTATCAGGGCTAAAAGCATAATTACGAATCCAAGTAGGTCTTTATAGGTAAAGTACGGGTGGAAAGAGATTTTGTCTGCGTCTGAATTTAAGCCAATTGGGTTGTTTGATCCTGTTTCGTGGAGGAATAGGAGGTGAAGGATGGTTGCGGCGGCAATGACGAATGGGAATAGGAAGTGGAACGCGAAGAATCGTGTTAGTGTTGCGTTGTCTACTGAAAATCCGCCTCAGATTCATTGTACTAGTATATCTCCCATATATGGTACGGCAGATAGTAGATTTGTAATGACTGTGGCGCCTCAAAAGGATATTTGTCCTCATGGTAGAACATAGCCCACGAAGGCTGTTATTATAACTAGTAGGAGTAGAACTACGCCGATATTTCAGGTTTCTTTGTAGAGGTAGGATCCGTAGTATAGGCCTCGGGCGATGTGTATGTAGATGCAGATGAAGAAGAATGATGCGCCATTGGCATGGATGTTGCGGATTAATCAGCCGTAGTTTACGTCTCGGCAGATGTGGACTACTGATGAAAATGCGGTTGAAATATCCGAAGTGTAGTGTATGGCTAGGAATAGGCCGGTTAGAATCTGAGTGATTAGGCATAGTCCTAGGAGGGACCCGAAGTTTCATCATACTGAGATGTTAGATGGTGCTGGTAGATCAACTAGTGCGTCGTTAGCAATCTTAATTAGGGGGTGTGTCTTTCGTAGGCTTGCCATGGGTAGTTCCTGTAGTTGAATAACAACGGTGGTTCTTCAAATCATTGGTCTCAGTTAGAGCCTGGGTAGGAATTATGACCTATTTTATGTCTTTATTGTTAATAGCTTTGGTTGTGGGTTTAGTTGCTGTTGCTTCTAATCCTACACCCTATTTTGCTGCGTTAGGTTTGGTGGTTGCGGCCGGGGTTGGGTGCGGGGTTTTGGTGGGCCATGGGGGTTCTTTTTTATCGTTAGTTCTTTTTTTAATTTATTTAGGGGGAATGCTTGTAGTTTTTGCCTATTCGGCAGCTTTGGCTGCTGAACCCTTTCCAGAGGCTTGGGGTGCTCGTTCTGTGCTGGGCTATGTTTTAGTTTATTTACTGGGGGTTGGTTTAGTGGCAGGGTTATTTTGAGGGGGTTGATATGAGGGTTCGTGGACAGTAGTAGATGGGCTGAAAGAATTTTCTGTTTTTCGTGGTGATATTAGTGGTGTAGCTGTGATATACTCGTTTGGCGGGGGCATGCTAGTTATTTGTGCTTGGGTATTACTTTTAACCCTGCTTGTTGTGTTGGAGCTTACTCGTGGTCTGAGTCGTGGGACCCTGCGTGCGGTTTAGAGGAGAGTTAGGACGGTGGCTAAAACTAGGGTTATAAGGAAGATAGTTAGGTATGTTTTGATCATTCCTCGTGAGATGTTATTTGTGGTTTTTGCCATATTTTTTTGTGTTAGCGCTAAGCCTTTTGGTCCAATTGTTTCTAGTCATGTTTTGTCGAGTTGAGTGGCGGCTGATTGCCCTAAGGTGAGTTTAAGTTTTGGAATAAGTCGGTGTACTGTTATGGGGAAGAATCCCAGTATATTTGAGAAATGGTGTATGTGGATTGTTGGGGTAATTTTTACTTGTTTGCTTGTTATATTGGTTAATTCTATGGCTGTTAATAGTCCCATGACTGTTACAATGAGGGCTGCTATTTTTAAAGCGGGCGGTATTGTCATGATTGGTGTTTTTATTGGTAGGAGGTTTTGAGTGATGATGAGTCCTGCGATGATGCTTCCTCAGGCAAGTCGTTTTAAGGGGTTAATTACTAGTGGGTTGTTTTCGTTAATTGGGCACAGGGGGAGGAATCGTGGGGCTCCTATGATTACAAAGTACACTAGGCGGAAGCTATATACTGCGGTGAATGATGTGGCGATTAGTGTTAGGGTTAGGGCTCAGGCGTTAAGGTAAGAGGTGTTTAGGGCTTCAATAATTGCGTCTTTTGAGAAGAATCCTGCTAGGAATGGGGTTCCTGTGAGGGCCAGGCTGCCGATTGTGAAGTAGGCAGAGGTGGCAGGTATGATGTTTAATAGGCCTCCTATTTTTCGGATGTCTTGTTCGTCATTTAGGCTATGAATAATTGATCCTGAGCACAGGAATAATATGGCCTTGAAAAAAGCGTGGGTGCAGATGTGGAAGAATGCTAGTTGAGGTTGGTTTAGCCCGATTGCAACTATTATCAGGCCTAGTTGGCTTGATGTCGAAAAAGCTACGATTTTTTTGATGTCATTTTGGGTTAGAGCGCAGGTGGCTGCAAATAGTGAGGTTAGTGCTCCGAGGCAGAGACAGATAGTTAGGACTAGTTGGTTGTTTTCCATGAGGGGGTGGAAGCGGATTAGAAGGAATACTCCTGCAACGACCATGGTACTAGAGTGTAGTAGGGCAGATACTGGGGTAGGGCCCTCTATGGCGGCCGGGAGTCAGGGGTGGAGGCCGAATTGGGCGGATTTTCCTGTTGCAGCTAAGGCAAAGCCAATTAGGGGGAGTGTTATATCAAAGTCTTTTGATAATACTAAGATTTGTTGGATTTCTCAGGAGTTAATGTTTATTGCAAATCAAGCCATAGTTATAATTAATCCGATGTCTCCTACACGGTTGTAAATAACGGCTTGGAGGGCTGCCGTGTTAGCGTCTGCCCGTCCGTATCATCATCCGATGAGTAGGAATGACATAATTCCTACCCCTTCTCAGCCAATGAATAGTTGAAAGATGTTGTTAGCTGATACTAGTATAATTATGGCTACTAAGAATACAAGAAGGTATTTGAAGAATCGGTCAATGTTGGGGTCAGAGTGTATGTATCATAATGAAAATTCGAGGATTGATCATGTGACGTATAGGGCGATTGGAATAAAGACTAGGGAGTAGTGGTCAAGCTTAAAGCTGATGTTTACGTCAAATGTTTGGGTGTTTATTCATTGTCAGTTAGTTACGATGCTTTCTGTCCCTTGGGTTAGGAAAATCGTAAGTGGTAGGAGGCTTATGAAGAATGCAGAGCTGATAGCAGTTTTGGTAGCTTTATCTGCCATTTTGGATTCTTTTTGGTTAGGATTTAGCGCGGTGAGTAGTGGGTGGAGTAGGATGAGAAAAGTTAAGAGGAGGGATGAGTGTATGATTAGTGTCATAGCTTCCACTTGGATTTGCACCAAGAGTTTTTGGTTCCTAAGACCAACGGATGAGCTGTTATCCTTTGGGAGCGCAAGGAAGCCAGGGATTTTAACCATGGAGCGTAAGAGTTAGCAGTGCTTACTATTTTCTGTTCTTCCTTGGTGAGTAAGGGGGTTTTAACACCTGTCTTTAGAATCACAATCTAATGTTTTAGTTAAACTATACTTACAGTAGCATCATCCTCATATAAGTTCTGGTTTTGTTACCAGTAGGATGATTGGAATTAAGTGTATGGTTATTAGTAGGTGTTCTCGGGTATGAAATGGTTGGAGGCCTGTGATGTGGTTTGGTGTTGGGCCTCGTTGTGATATAAGGAACATATATAGGGAATAGCTGGCTGTAATTAGTGTTCCTAATCCGGTGAGTAAGATTGTTCAGGGGGATCAGTTGAATAATGTCGTGATGATCATAAGTTCTCCCATTAGGTTTGGCAGTGGTGGTAGTGCTAGGTTGGCTAGATTAGCAATGAATCATCAGACTGCTGTTAGTGGAAAGATCACTTGCAGTCCTCGGGCAAGGACTATTGTTCGGCTGTGGGTTCGTTCATATGCTGTATTGGCTAAGCAGAATAGTGCTGAGGATGCTAATCCGTGGGCAATTATGAGAATGATTGCCCCTGAGAAGCCTCATGGGGTTTGAATTAGAATGCCTCCTGCTACTAGTCCTATGTGGCCGACGGATGAGTAGGCGATTAATGATTTTAGGTCTGTTTGTCGTAGGCAGATTGATCCGGTTATAATAATACCCCATAGGGCAAGGATAATGAACGGGTAGGCTAGTTCTTTTGATAGGGGGTCAAGCATTACTATTATGCGTATCATTCCGTATCCGCCAAGTTTTAGTAAAACTGCTGCTAGAACCATAGATCCTGCCACGGGGGCTTCTACGTGTGCTTTTGGAAGTCAAAGGTGGACTCCGTATAGTGGTATTTTAACTAAAAATGCGATTAGGCATCCGGCTCATCAGATTGTATGGCCTCAGGAGCTGAGTTGTAGGGGTTGTGAATATTGAAGTACTAGTATTGATAGGGTACCAGTGGATTGTTGAAGGAGTAGTAGGGCGACTAGGAGCGGGAGCGATCCTGCTAAGGTGTAAAACAGAAAATAGGTCCCTGCATTGAGTCGTTCGGTTTGATTTCCTCACCGGGTAATAATGATAAGAGTTGGGATTAGTGTGGCTTCAAACATAATATAAAATATGATGATTTCTGTGGCGCCGAATGCTATAATTAAAAAAGTTTGCAGTGAAGTGAGGAGTGTAATATATGTGCGTTGTCGGCTAATTGGTTCGGGGTTGATGTGGTTTTGGCTGGCCAAAATTATAAGTGGAAGTAGTCAACATGTTAGGACTAGGAGAGGGGTTGATAGCGGGTCTGTGGCGAGGTATGTGTTAGAGGAGGTTCACCCGGTTTCGGATGTTCATTTTAGTCAGGTTAGGCTGGTGAGGGCAATTAGGAGACTATGTGCGGTTGTGGTTGTTCATAGTCATTTTGGGGAGGTTAGTCAAATTGTTGGGAATATTATGATTGTGGGGATTAGTACTTTTAGCATTGTAGAAGGTTGAGGCTTTGTAGTCGGTTAGTTCCGTGAGTGCGAACTGTAGCAACTAGAAGTGCTAGGCCGGTGCTAGCTTCACAAGCAGAAAAAGCTAAGAGTAGCATAGGGGCTGTTGAGAATCCAGTGGATTCAAATTGTAGTGTCCACAGGGCTAGTGCAATAAATAGGGATAATATTATTCCTTCTAAGCAGAGGAGTGCTGAGAGCAGGTGGGTTCGGTGAAATGCTAACCCTATCAGACCTAGGATGAATGCTGAGCTAAAGCTGAAATGTGTGGGTGTCATAAGAGGGCCGTGGAATTAAACCACAATTTTCTGAGCCGAAATCAGAGGTCTTGTTTTGGACTAGCCTTCTATTCTGCCCATTCTAGGCCGCCTTGGGTTCATTCATAAATTAGTCCTAGGGTTAATAAGATTAGGACTGTGGTAGCTCAGAAGAATGTTCCTGTCGGGTTGTGGAGCTGGTCTCCTCAGGGCAATGGGAGGAGGAGGGCGATCTCTAGGTCGAAGAGGAGGAATAGGATTGCTACTAGAAAGAAGCGCAAGGAGAATGGTAGACGAGCGGATCCTAGTGGGTCAAATCCGCATTCGTAGGGGGATAGTTTTTCTGTGTCTGGGTTTATCTGCGGTAATCAAAAAGATACGGCTGCTAGAATTAAGAGTAGGGCCATCGTAATTATTAAAATGACTATAATTAGGTTCACTATCTTTCCTTGGGGTTCAACCAAGACTGTGTGATTGGAAGTCACTTGTACTATCTTTGATACTAGAAAGATTATGAGCCTCATCAATAGATTGATACGTAGAGGAATAGTCATACTACGTCAACGAAGTGTCAGTATCAGGCAGCGGCTTCGAAACCAAAGTGGTGTTCGGACGTAAAGTGGTATTGGGCTTGGCGGAGAAGACATACTGCTAGGAAGGTTGATCCGATGATAACGTGTAGTCCGTGGAATCCTGTGGCCACGAAGAATGTTGAGCCGTAGACTCCGTCTGCAATTGTGAATGGTGCTTCGTAGTATTCTATGGCTTGGAGTGCAGTGAAGTAAAGTCCTAGTAGGATGGTTAGGGCTAGAGATTGGATGGTTTGTTTTCGTTTTCCTTCTATGATGCTGTGGTGGGCTCATGTCACTGTAACACCTGAGGCCAGTAGTACGGCTGTGTTGAGGAGTGGTACTTCAAAGGGGTCTAGTGGGATGATTCCTGTGGGGGGTCAGCATCCTCCTAATTCGGGTGTGGGTGCCAGGCTTGCGTGATAAAAGGCTCAGAAGAACCCAAGGAAGAAGAATACTTCGGAGGTGATGAACAGGATTATTCCGTATCGTAGCCCTTTTTGTACTGGGGGTGTATGGTGTCCTTGGAAGGTCCCTTCTCGAATGATGTCTCGTCATCATTGATACATGGTAAGAAGTAGGAGAATTATTCCTAAAGATATTAGTGTGGTTGAGTGGAAGTGAAATCAGATTGCTAGGCCTGATGTTATCAGTAAGGCGGCAATAGCTCCGGTCAGTGGTCATGGGCTTGGATCAACTATGTGGTAGGCGTGTGCTTGATGGGCCATTAGGTGTTTTCTTGTAGATATAGGCTTAAAAGAAGTACAAATACATAGGCTTGAATTATCGCAACTGCAACTTCTAGTAGTGTGAGCAGGAAGAGTACGGCAGCAGTTAAAATTGCTACTGTTGGTATCATTGGCAGGAGGACAAATACGGCGGTGGCGATAAGTTGGATGAGTAGGTGGCCTGCGGTTAAGTTGGCTGTAAGTCGAACCCCTAAGGCGAGAGGTCGAATAAATAAGCTAATTGTTTCGATGATAATTAGTACTGGGATTAGTGGGATGGGTGTTCCTTCTGGGAGAAGATGTCCTAGCGCGACTGTTGGTTGATTTTGCATTCCAATAATTACTGTGGCGAGCCATAGCGGGACGGCGAATCCCATGTTGAGTGATAGTTGTGTTGTGGGTGTGAAGGTGTAGGGTAGCAGGCCTAGCATGTTAATTGTAATTAAGAAAATTATTAGTGAGGTTAGTAGTAGTGCTCATTTATGTCCTTCTACACTCAGTGGCGTTATTAATTGATTTGTAGAGCGGTTAATAAATCATTCTTGGGCTGTGATAAGTCGGTTATTAATTCATCGAGATGATGGGGTTGGGTAAAGTACTCAAGGCAGTGCAATTGCGATGGCAATTAGTGGGACTCCTAGGAAGGAGGGGCTGGCGAATTGATCGAAGAAGCTTGCTATCATGGTCAGTCTCAGTATTCAGTTTTGTGTTTTTCGGCACTCACTGGGGTTGGTTCATTTGGTGTAGTGTGATTTAAGATTTTGGTTGGGATAATAGTTAAGAAAACTAGTCAAGAGAACATTAAAATTATGAATCAAGGGCCGGGGTTTAATTGTGGCATTTCACTAAGGGTGGTCTGGAGTCACCAATCTTTGGCTTAAAAGGCCAATGCTTTGTCCAATGTTTAGCTTCTTAGTGAGGCGAAGTCTAGTTGATGTGCGGACCAAGTTTCGAAGTGTGGGAGTGGTACAGTTTCGATTACAATTGGTATAAAGCTGTGGTTGGCCCCACAAATCTCTGAGCATTGTCCGTAGTATACTCCTGGACGTGAGGCGAGGAGGGCGGTTTGGTTGAGTCGCCCCGGAACTGCGTCCATTTTTACGCCTATGGATGGAACGGCTCAGGAGTGTAGCACGTCTTCGGCAGACACTAGAATACGAATTGGGGATTCTACCGGGATGACTATCCGGTGGTCTGTTTCTAGAAGCCGAAATTGGCCGGGGGTGAGGTCTTGGGTTGGCACCATGTAGGCGTCAAAGTTTAGGTTTTCATAGTCTGTGTATTCATAGCTTCAGTATCATTGATGTCCTATCGCTTTAATTGTTAAGTGGGGGTCATTAATTTCGTCTATAAGATATAAGATTCGTAGGGAAGGTAGGGCGATTAACACTAAAATTACAGCGGGTAAAATAGTTCATACGATTTCGATTTCTTGAGAATCTAAGATAAACTTGTTAGTGAGTTTAGTAGACACTATCGCAATAATAATATATAGTACTAGGGCGCTAATTAGGAATACAATTATTAATGCGTGGTCGTGGAAGTGAAGAAGTTCTTCTATGACTGGTGATGCTGCGTCTTGGAATCCTAGTTGTGTCGGATGTGCCATTAAGTTTTGGGTTAAGACATGTGAGGATTTAACTCACAATTTCACCTTGACAAGGTGGTGTAATTTACATTTTACTAATGTCTTTAAAAGGAAGTGACAGAGTGGTTATGTGGCTGGCTTGAAACCAGCATATGGGGGTTCAATTCCTCCCTTTCTCGTTAGTTTGATTGAACTTGGACAAATGCTGGTTCCTCGTATGTGTGGTAGGGAGGGGGGCAGCCGTGGAGTCATTCTACGTTTGTTGTTGTTAATTCTACAGATAGTACTTCTCGTTTGGCGGTGAAGGCTTCTCACAGGATAAATAGGAACATAATTACTGCTACTAGTGAGATTAGTGATCCGATAGATGAAATTGTGTTTCATAGAGCATAGGCATCCGGGTAGTCAGAATATCGTCGTGGCATGCCTGCTAGGCCTAGGAAGTGTTGTGGGAAGAATGTAAGGTTAACCCCAATAAATATAACTGCAAAATGGATTTTTGTTCAGGTGCTGTGAAGGGTGTACCCGGTTAATAAAGGAAATCAATGTACGAAGGCTGCTATAATAGCAAATACGGCACCCATAGAAAGCACGTAGTGGAAGTGAGCAACTACGTAGTAGGTGTCATGTAAGACGATGTCGAGTGATGAGTTAGATAGAACAATTCCCGTGAGTCCGCCAACTGTGAATAGGAAGATGAACCCCAGGGCTCATAGTATGGGTGTTTCTCATTTGATTGACCCTCCGTGGAGCGTGGCAAGTCAGCTAAACACTTTTACACCTGTTGGGATTGCGATGATTATTGTTGCAGATGTAAAGTATGCGCGGGTGTCTACGTCTATTCCGACGGTGAATATGTGGTGGGCTCATACGATGAATCCCAGAAGGCCGATGGCTATTATGGCTCAGACCATCCCCATGTAGCCAAATGGTTCTTTTTTACCAGAATAGTAGGCTACGACATGGGAAATAATTCCGAACCCCGGGAGGATGAGGATGTAGACTTCTGGGTGGCCGAAGAATCAGAACAGGTGTTGGTAGAGGATTGGGTCTCCTCCCCCTGCCGGGTCAAAGAATGTGGTATTGAGGTTTCGGTCTGTTAATAGTATTGTGATTCCGGCAGCTAAAACAGGTAGTGACAGGAGAAGGAGGACAGCAGTTACAAGCACGGATCAGACGAATAGGGGTGTTTGATATTGGGAGATGGCTGGGGGTTTTATGTTAACAATCGTAGTGATGAAGTTGATTGCCCCTAGGATTGATGAGACACCTGCTAAATGAAGTGAGAAAATTGTCAGGTCTACTGATGCCCCTGCGTGGGCCAGGTTTCCTGCAAGGGGTGGATAAACGGTTCATCCTGTCCCGGCCCCTGCTTCAACACCAGAAGAAGCTAGGAGTAGCAGAAATGATGGAGGTAGTAATCAGAAGCTTATGTTATTTATTCGTGGGAATGCCATGTCGGGGGCTCCGATTATTAGAGGTACAAGTCAATTTCCGAACCCCCCAATAAGGATGGGCATTACTATAAAGAAAATTATGACGAAGGCGTGGGCAGTTACGATAACGTTATAAATTTGGTCATCGCCCAGAAGCGACCCGGGTTGGCTCAGTTCAGCCCGAATTAGGAGGCTTAGGGCAGTTCCCACTATTCCGGCTCAGGCACCAAATACGAGATAAAGGGTACCAATGTCTTTGTGGTTGGTAGAGAAGAATCAGCGCGTGATTGCCACAGGTAGGGTGGCCGAGTATTGTAGGCGGTGGGTTGTAGCCCCGAAGACAGAGGTTTAAGTCCTCTTCCTACCAGCCCCGTGGTGAAAAACATATCGGATTGCAAATCTGAAGACGTAGATTAATACTCTGCCGGGGCTTTTTCCCGCCTTGCTGAAGTAGGCGGCGGGAAAAAGTAGATGGATGCTCGCTGGCTTGAGCGCTTAGCTGTTAACTAAGAGTTTGTAGGATCGAGGCCTTCCCATCTAGTAAGGCCTTAGCTTAATTAAAGCGTCTGATTTGCAATCAGGAGATGTAAGTTAATCCCTTGTAGGTCTTAGTCAGGGGCTAGAAGATTTCAACTTCTACTTAAAGCTTTGAAGGCTTTTGGTCTAATAATTATCCTAAGCCCCTAGGTGGTTAGTATTAGGATGGCGGGGGTTATTGGTAATAATCCCAGGGTGGCTGTGGTAAATAGAGTAAGTGGTAGGGAGGTTTGGGTTGTTTGTGTTCGTCAGGGGGTGGTTGAGTTGTTTGTGTTGGGGGAGACGGTTAGTGTTATTGCGTAACATAGTCGTAGGTAGAAGTATAGGCTGATTAGTGCGGCCAGGGCTATTGTTGTGGCGATGATGGGCAGGTCTTGTTTTGTTAGTTCTTGTAGAATTATTCATTTTGGTATAAATCCTGTGAGTGGTGGAAGGCCCCCTAGCGATAGTAAGACTAAGGCAGTTGTTGATGCGAGCATTGGGTTTTTTGATCATGTTGTTGCGAGTGTGTTAATTTTGGTTGTTAATGATATTTTTAGGGTTAGGAATGTTGCGGAGGTTATAATAATATATGTTATTAGTGCAAGTAGGGTGAGTTGTGGGGCGTATTGGATTACGATAATCATTCATCCTATGTGGGCGATTGAGGAGTAGGCTAGGATTTTTCGTAGTTGGGTTTGGTTTAGTCCTCCTCATCCTCCAACTAGGGCGGAGGAGATTCCTAGTAATATTAGTAATTGTGGGTCAATGTTTTGTGCTGTTTGAATGATTAGTGCGAATGGGGCGAGTTTTTGTCAGGTGGATAGGATTAGGCCTGTTAGTAGGTCTAGTCCTTGTAGCACTTCTGGTATTCAGAAGTGTATTGGTGCTAGTCCGATTTTAAGTGCTAGAGCGGCCATGAATGTTGTGTTGGCGAGGGGGTCTGATAAGTGGTTAATGCTTCATTCTCCAGTTATTCAGGCGTTTGTTGTGCTTGCGAATAGGATTATTGCTGCTGCGGTGGCTTGGGTTAAGAAGTATTTTGTAGTTGCTTCTACTGCACGGGGGTGGTGGTGTTGTGCTATTAGTGGGGCGATTGCTAGTGTGTTAATTTCTAGGCCCATTCAGGCTAGGAGTCAGTGGGAGCTGGCAAAGGTTAGGGTGGTCCCTAGCCCTAGGCTGGATAGTAGAATTGTGAGTACATATGGGTTCATTGGCGGAGGAGGGATTTTAACCGTCATGTTCGGGGTATGGGCCCGAAAGCTTTATTAGCTGACCGCGCCTGTAGAAAGTGGTGTAATGGAAGCACCAAGAGTTTTGATCTCTTGAGTATGGGTTCAATTCCCTTCTTTCTAGGAACTGAGGGGATTTTAACCCCTGTAATTCACTCTATCAAAGTGGTCCTTGGGTGCTCAGGCACAGTTCCGCTGGCTATAGTTGTGGGGGGAGTCCTGCTAGGGCGATTGGCAGGGCGGTGTGCCATAGTACAAAGGCAAGTGTGAGGGGGAGGAAGTTTTTTCATACTAGGTGTATTAGTTGGTCGTATCGAAATCGGGGATATGAGGCTCGTACTCATAGGAATATGGTGGATAGTAGGGCGGCTTTGGTTATGATATTAATTGTTGTTAGCTCGGGAATGCTGGGGATGTGCGAGGCTCCTAGGAACAGCACAGCTGAGAGGGTATTTATTAAAAGAATGTTAGCGTACTCGGCTAGGAATAAGAGTGCGAAGGGTCCCCCCGCGTATTCTACATTAAAACCGGATACTAGTTCTGATTCTCCCTCTGTTAGGTCGAAAGGTGCTCGGCTTGTCTCGGCTAGTGTTGAAATATATCATATTGCGGCTAAGGGTCAGGCGGGGATAAGTAGTCAAATGCTTTCCTGGGTGGTGTTGAATGTTTGTAGGGTATATCCTCCTGAAAAAATAATTACGGAGAGGAGGATTAGCCCCAGGCTTACTTCGTAGGAAATTGTTTGGGCTACGGCCCGTAGGGCTCCGATTAGTGCATATTTTGAGTTTGATGCTCAGCCTGATCCTAGGATTGAATACACGGCGAGGCTTGAGAGGGCTAGGATGAATAGAATTCCTAGGTTCAGGTCTACTATTGGGTGGGGCATAGGGATTGGTGTTCATAGTATTATTGCTAGGGCCAGTGCGAGCATGGGGGCGGCCAAGAATAAGAACGGGGATGATGTGGATGGGCGGACGGGCTCTTTGGTAAATAGTTTTACTCCGTCGACGATGGGTTGAAGAAGTCCGTAGGGTCCTACCACATTTGGTCCCTTCCGCAGTTGCATATATCCTAGGACTTTTCGTTCGAGTAGTGTTAGGAAGGCAACTGCTAGGAGGACGGGTACGATGTAGGCTAAAGGGTTGATTAGTTGGGTAATTAAGGTGTTTAGCATAACTGGGGAGAGGATTTGAACCTCTGGCTAAAAGGGCTTAGGCCTTTCGCAATTTACCATGCTCTGCCACCCCAGTATGTCCTTATTTTGGCTGGTTGGGGTTTTGGCCCTCCCTTTATATTATTTATTTGTTTGCATAGATTAGGGGCGGGGCGTACTTGGAGTATGGGCCCCTCTTTTCCGATCCTTTCGTACTAGGAAAAGTGGCGTTACAGATAGAAACTGACCTGGATTGCTCCGGTCTGAACTCAGATCACGTAGGACTTTAATCGTTGAACAAACGAACCCTTAATAGCGGCTGCACCATTAGGATGTCCTGATCCAACATCGAGGTCGTAAACCCCCTCGTCGATATGGACTCTGGGAGAGGATTGCGCTGTTATCCCTAGGGTAACTTGGTTCGTTGATCGGTTATTGCTACCGGATCATGTTTGGTCAGATGTTCTGTGGCTTAGAGATGTTTCTCTTAGTTTTAGGGGGTTTTCCCAATCCACTTGGAGGCTTTATTTTCCTCCGTGGTCGCCCCAACCGAAGGTAAAATATCATGTTCCACAGAGTTTTTGTTTTTTATTGAGTTGCTTGACGTGGGTTGAGTTTTGTACCTTAAGCTCCAAAGGGTCTTCTCGTCTTGTATTATTATGCCCGCTTCTGCACGGGCAGATCAATTTCACTGACTTGAAAGGGGAGACAGTTAAGCCCTCGTTTGGCCATTCATACAGGTCTCTATTTAAAAGACAAGTGATTGCGCTACCTTTGCACGGTCAGGATACCGCGGCCGTTAAACTTGTGGTCACTGGGCAGGCTGGACCTCCTATACTCAGTTGTGTTGCAGGAGGCGATGTTTTTGGTAAACAGGCGAGGCTTATGTTTGCCGAGTTCCTTCCCTTTCTTTTAGTCTTTCCTTTAGTGGCGCTCCAGTGTGGGGGTAACGATAAGCGGGTTGTGGGTTTTTCTTGGTTTTTATGCAGTTCACATTGCTCTCTGGGGTTGAGTTCGTTAGTTGCCAATGGTTGGTCCGGTTTGGCTTACACTTGTGCCGTGGAGAAGGGCAGGCCTTCTTGTTACTCATTTTAGCATAGTCTCTCCAATGTGGGCATGGGTTGGCCTAATAGTAGTTAGGGGAGTAAGATTTTTTGTCAGTATAATAAACTTCTTTCTGTCTGAGCTATAACGCTTTCTGTCTAGGTGGCTGCTTTTGGGCCCACTAAAGTAGCATGTTTTATGTATTGTGATCTTTATCCTCCTGGAAAGGTTGTGTCCTTTGTTAAAGGGGCTGTACCCCCTTCAACTAACTCTCGTGTGTTTCTCTTGGTGTCTTGTTAATGTTTTGATTTGGGGAGTACGAGGCTGAACTTCTATTCATTTCTTAGGCAACCAGCTATCACCAGGTTCGGTAGGTCTGTCACTTCTACCCGGAGCTCTTCCCACTCTTTTGCCACAGAGACGGGTTGGCCCTTTATAGGCTGTCTCGGGGTAGCTCACCTGGTTTCGGGGTTTCAAACTAAAGGTCTCTTTGCTTGGGTGTGCTGGCTAAATCATGATGCAAAAGGTACAAGATTTAATCTTTGCTTTTTTATGCTTATATGGGTTGTTTCATTTCTCTTTCAGCCTTCCCTTGCGGTACTATTTCTATTGCTTCGGTATAACCTTTTCTGTCTCCCATACTCAGGTAAAAGAATGGTTTAGTTTTTGGTGTTAGACTTAGTTTTATTTATTTATATTGTTCAATTGTTGGGTGAATTAAGCTAGCTGTTTGGCTCAGGGCGATCCAATTTGCATGGATGTCTTCTCGGTGTAAGTGAGGTGCTTAACTGACTCAGCCACGTCCTGGGTTTGATCCAAGTGCACCTTCCGGTACACTTACCATGTTACGACTTGCCTCCCCTTGTTGATGTTATTGTATTAGGTATCTTTGGTAAATTTTGACGGGGAGGGTGACGGGCGGTGTGTACGCGTCTCAGAGCCGGGTTCAAAGGGACACTCTATTTCCCTTTTACTACTAAATCCTCCTTCAAGCACTACTTTCATGGTGCGTGTTCGTAATATTCTATAGTAGAAAATGTAGCCCATTTCTTCCCACCTCATGCGCTACACCTCGACCTGACGTTCTGGGTTGTGCCCATTTTGCTTACTTTTGTTCCTTCACAGGGTAAGCTGACGACGGCGGTATATAGGCTGGGGTGACTAGGGGTGGTGAGGTTAAACGAGGGTTATCGGTTCTAGAACAGGCTCCTCTAGGGGGGTCTGAGACACCGTCAGGTCCTTTGGGTTTTAAGCTGTTGCTCGTAGTACCCTGGCGGACATCTGATTGTAGGCGGATGTCTTGGTTTATGGCCGAGCATAGTGGGGTATCTAATCCCAGTTTGTTTCTCAGCTTTCGTGGGGTCAGGTGGGTTTATTTAAAGCTACTTTCGTATAAATAGGGCTTCGGATGCCCAGAAGCGTATGACAGCCAAGGGGCCATTTGGCTTTAAAAAATTTGTCTATCCTTAACCACTCTTTACGCCGCTGTTATATCAACTAGGGCCTCTCGTCTAACCGCGGTGGCTGGCACGAGTTTTACCGGCCCTGTTAACACTAACTAAGTCAAGTTTTCACTTATGGCTTAATGTTTATCACTGCTGAATTCCCTTGGGGGTGTGGCTTGGCTAGGCGTCTTGGGCTAAAATGTTTGTGCCTGATACCCGCTCCTCGTCCCCGGGAGGGGGATTGAGGGCATATTCACCGGGCTGCGGAGACTTGCATGTGTAAGTTGTGTTACAGCTGATAGTAAGGTTGGGACCATGCCTTTGTGCATGCGGAGCTTTCTAGGGCCCATCTTGGCATCTTCAGTGCCATGCTTTGTATTAAGCTACGCTAGC